TGGCTGTCTTCTTGTAGTTGGATCCCCAAGTTTTTGGAATGCTCCAAACTCTACTTGAGCATCCAAATCTGGGTCAATACCGGCAAAAACATCTCTGAACAAGGTTCTAGCACCATGCCAAATGTGTCCGAAGAAGAAGAGCAAAGCAAACGAAGCATGCCCAAAAGTAAACCAACCCCTTGGACTGCTACGAAAAACACCATCGGATTTCAAAGTCGCACGATCTAATTCAAAAATTTCACCCAATTGAGCGCGTCTAGCATATTTTTTCACAGTAGCAGGATCACTATAACTGACTCCATTGAGTTCACCGCCGTAGAACTCAACGGTTACACCTACTTGTTCAACACTATACTTCGATTCTGCCCTTCTAAAAGGAACATCAGCTCTAACAATTCCATCGCCGTCTACCAAAACGACTGGAAATGTTTCAAAAAAAGTAGGCATACGACGTACAAAAAGCTCACGGCCTTCTTTATCTCTAAAGATAGGGTGTCCTAACCATCCAACCGCTATTCCATCTCCGTTATCCATTGAGCCTGCCCTGAATAATCCTCCTTTTGCCGGATTATTGCCGATATAATCATAAAAAGCTAATTTTTCAGGAATTTTAGACCAGGCTTCTGATAAACTTTGATTTTCGGCTAGCCCAGCGCTAATTCTTCGATATATCTCTTGCTGGAAGTAACCCTGATCCCATTGATAGCGAGTCGGGCCAAATAATTCGATGGGGGTAGTTGCTGAACCATACCACATAGTTCCAGCAACAACAAAAGCTGCAAAAAAGACAGCTGCGATACTACTGGAAAGTACGGTTTCAATATTTCCCATACGCAATCCTTTGTATAGACGTTGTGGCGGTCGGACGCTAAGATGGAATAAACCCGCTAATATGCCCAATGTACCTGCTGCAATATGATGAGAAGCTATTCCTCCCGGAACAAAAGGATCAAATCCTTCCACGCCCCACGACGGATTTACAGGTTGTACTTTTCCCGTTAGTCCATAAGGATCGGACACCCATATTCCGGGACCATACAAGCCTGTTACATGAAATGCACCAAAACCAAAGCAAGCCACCCCGGAGAGAAATAAATGAATTCCAAAGATCTTGGGCAAATCCAAAGAAGGTTTTCCTGTCCGTTCATCACAAAATATTTCTAGATCCCAATAGACCCAATGCCAGATAGCTGCCAAAAAGCATAAGCCAGAAAACACAATATGTGCCCCAGCTACACCTTCGTAACTCCAAATTCCCGGATTCGTTACAGTCCCTCCTGTGATACTCCAACCTCCCCATGAATTGGTTATTCCTAACCGAGTCATGAAGGGAATAACGAACATACCCTGTCTCCACATTGGATCAAGAACAGGGTCAGAAGGATCAAAAACTGCTAATTCATACAGAGCCATCGAGCCCGCCCAACCAGCAACCAGAGCTGTATGCATTATATGAACGGAAAGCAACCGGCCGGGATCATTCAATACAACGGTATGAACACGATACCAAGGCAAACCCATGGAAAATACCCCTTTATCAAAGAAAAATAGACACTACGTAACTTTATTGCATTGAAAAAAACTATACTATGACTATCCTATGGACCTCCCTTGTTCGGTGGATTATTTCCTAAGAAGGGCTAGGTTACTATTTATTCTATTCCGTTTGTAATAATGGAATAATTCTGTTCGTAGGAACAAAGAGAAGCAGATTTATTCTATACTCGATAAGTACCAATACGCAATGGGGGGTTGGTACCATTTTCTATGAGTAAATGTTTATCATTAGAAGGACTTATTCGTAAAAATTTTCCTTTATTTATTTTGTCTTTCTTTCTAAATTTTTCTAATTTATGGATAAAATAAATATGATAAAGCCAATATTATAAAGACAATAAAACCATATTGTTACGTTTCCACATCAAAGTCAAATATAGTATTTAGTTCTTTTTTCTTTCAATTCATGCCTATTGGTGTTCCAAAAGTACCTTTCCGCAGTCCTGGAGAGGAAGATGCATCTTGGGTTGACGTATAGTGCGACTTGTCAGATATATTGGGTCATATGGGATTTCCCCGTTCTCTCCCCCGATCGAGATATCCTCTGTTTCGCCCAAGAAAGAGAAATTGAATCATCAAAAAATTGGAGCGTGAAGTGCAATTAGATGCATTCTTTGGGGAGATTCATAGTACTATTATCAATTAGAATAATTTATGGTTGGCTTTGGTTGGACTAAAAAATGAAGTATCCAGGCTCCGTTTAGAAAAAACCCAATTGGTAATATATCTATGATTACTACATGTATCATAAATGATTGCTGTTTGTTATTTGTAAAGTCATAACAAAAAGAAATGGTGATGGGAAGATTTGTCCTATATGTGCAAATCCGAATCGGGCAGATCTTTACCCGGAGTAGAGCATAGACCTAAAAAGATGAAAGAGACCCATTCAGGAACAAGAAAATACCATCGTGATTTGGATTGAATCTCGATGAAAGAATAC